TCTTTTTTTATTATTTATTTAATTTTAATTTATATATTTATTATTACTTTCTATTTACTATTTATTAATTCTATAATTTTTTTCTATAAGAAATTCATTGCTATATAATTTATAGTTTATAGTTTATATAATATATAATATTCTTGGGGCATTAGGTGGTTATATATCTAAATTTATATTCATTGGAATAGTGGAGTTGAGATATCGCTTTCGAGCCCTTACTTTACCTAAATGAAATCACTGATTTTTATTTTCTATATTTTTTTTTCTATGTCTCTATAATTAGATATCTATATAATAATTATATACTGAATAATAAAGAGGTATAAAGAGAGGGCCCTTTTTCAAGCCTTACTGTTTTTGTGTAATATAATCTAGTAATTATCCTTTTTCTTTCAATTTGGGGAGATGGCTGAGTGGACTAAAGCGTCGGATTGCTAATCCGTTGTACGGGTTTTTCGTACCGAGGGTTCGAATCCCTCTCTTTCCGCTTTAGTCAATGACTTGGTATTTTTTCTTTATCTTTCAATTTCTCTTTCAACGAGTCTTTTTTTTTATTTCATTTTAATTAATAGTTAAAAGTGTGGAATAAATAAAATCCTAAGAACATTTTAAAATCAAGCAAGGAAAACAGAAACTTTATTGTTATTTTTTATTCTTCACGTCCAGGATTCCGTCCTGGATCATTAGATAGGAATCCGAAGATAAAGAGAGAAACAAAGAATACCACTACTGTGTAAACAAATAGTTTAAGAGTAAGCATTACACAATCTCCAAGATCATTTTTTTTTGGAAAAAAAGATAATAGATTCTCCATTTTTATACCACATACCTTATTTTGACACCACGAAATTCTTTTTCTAAATCTATAGAAATAAAAAAGAATTTTCAGAAATTCATTTGTAATAAGAGTCAAGTCTTTCATTACCAAAAGCTTTTTCATACCCGCAATTAGATATTGCGGAGGAATCTACTAGGTTCTTTCACTGTAAAAAAGGGTCCGAATGAGGAACTGGGGGGAGCCCAGACTTATTGTGGCGATCCAAGAATTTCATTATTTGAATCGAAGGGTTATACTATAAGACTTATCTGATCTTATGAATTGTTAGAATTTTTTTTTTAAGAATAAATCATGAATTTTTCTAGGACCGTATTAAAGATCTCATCGAAAACTTACAGCAGCTTGCCAAACAAAAGCTAAGAGAAAAAAGAGCAAAGGTATTACTGGCATAAAATCTACGATTGGATTCAAAAAAGCATAAGCCTCGGGCAATTTTGAGAAGAAAAAACTACTTGAAGAAAGAGCAGAATTAAGACAAATACAGATCAAACTAAAGATATTAAGCATAACAAACATTTTTTTCTTTGTTCTTGAAGATAATTGTATTTATTTTGATTGAGTTATTAATATGATGAGTTCTTAATATGAGTTATTATAATTTTTTTTTTTTTTTTGAATTAACCCAATCAAAAATCCTTCAATTCTCAAATCAAAAGAGAATAGACAAAACCATACTTTCATACAATATCTTAATTGAATTGTATGTAATGATCAATAAATGTCGTTTAATTCTCTATCTAAATGTCTCAAAATCCTAGCAACACTCTAATCTATTCTATATGGATTTGAACTAGAATTGACGAAGAACTACTATCAATATTAGTCTTTATTAATGTCGAATAGAAATCAAAAATGGGGCGTGGCCAAGTGGTAAGGCAACGGGTTTTGGTCCCGGTATTCGGAGGTTCGAATCCTTCCGTCCCAGAGCATACCTATTATATTATATATATCATATCAGAATATAGATTTTCTATTTTATATCAGAATAAAAGAAAGATTGCCCTTTTTTAAACAACCTTATTTTTTTTTTAAGAGTAGAATAAGATTGGTTATAATCTGATTTTGCTTTCCTATAATGATTGATTCTTATATGAATTATATCTTTTTCAAAAATCAAAAATCGAATCGTGTTCAAATAACACACAGATGTAATTGAATCTATTTGTATACAGGTAAGAGGTAAGATGGGAGCATAGATTAAATCATATTTCTATTTAATAAGTTAGTTCTTCATAAAATAAAAATACGAGCCATGATTTAATCTGTACTTGTTTAATCTGTATTTGTTTTAATTTACATTTATACAAAATAGTAATAGTCTGGAACACTCTAATAGGATTCTTTTTTTATTTAGGATTCATCATCTTCATAGAATTGACGCAGTAGATAGGAGTTAAACGTCAATGTAAAATACCAATTTCAATATATGCGGCTGTCTGAATTTCATTAAAAAAAAACCAAGTTACATACGTAACATATGTCTTTTCTTTGAACCCCGTTTTTAAGTATTTTGTGTTTTCTTTTATGAAAAATTGTAAATATATGATATGTACCAATTGAGACAAAGTGTATTCATACATCTTAGTCGCTTTTCCTTAGGAAATAATTGCAGCCGGATTATTGACTCCAAGTCAAATAAACTACGCGGAAAGGGAGCGAGGGCTTATATATATATGTATTGTTATCGTTCTATTTCTTCTATTTCATTGATTCATTGAAAACTTTATTTTATTTCAATTGAGTTTTGTGACAATAGATTTGTTATCCCTAAATTTTAAATATTTAACTTTACCCTTTAAGATAGAATGTTTCTAAAACATAGAATGTTTCTAATTACTTTCAAAGATATTTGTTTAGTCTACCTGATAGGTATGGGGATCCTCTTTTAATTATGATTTATCAAAAAGAATAACAACCCAAAGCCTCTATTCTATCAGTCTTTATCCACCACCTCGTGAAAAACAAAAAGAATTTACATTTTTTTTTATGGTTTAATCCGAATATGAATTTTTCTCTATTATTATCAAAATGCGATTTTTACTGTAAAGCCTTATTCAAATAATGTAATGATAGTGAAATAGAAAATTTTTCAATCAATTAAATATTTTTAATAATGTCTTATGAGTCCTTGGTACTCGAAGAAGTGTGAAATTGGTGAATCTATTTTAGCAAGTCACCTCAAGATGCAGATTAAAAAAAAAACTTATTTGTGTTATTTATTAGTTCAATTTTTTTATATTCTAATATTTATATTTAGATTATAATTCTAAAGAAAAAATAAAATAATATATTAAAAAAATATTTATTATATTTCTATATATATATTATATATTATTTATTATATATATTATATGGGGTTAAATTTAATTCGTGCTGATACTTCTTGAGAAATTACCCATTCATAAAAGTATGGATTACTATGTACCGAACGAACCAATGATTATTCATGAGTCCATAATGGAATCAATTACATACTGTTTACAGCAACCTACTAGGAAATGTTATGGTAAAACTTCGTTTAAAACGATGTGGTAAAAAGCAACGTGCGACTTGAGGGATATGGTCGTCTGTGGATTCTTACATCCATCATTTTCTTTTTATATTAATTAGATAGGAATGAGGGTGCTCTTGGCTCGACATCGTTTGTTCTGTTTCACTAGAACCCTCCTTTTTGAGGTCGGGGGTTGGGATGTAAATAGTACATGATCTTAATGGAGCTCGAGTAAAAAAAAGTATTGATTCATTTTTTAAGGGAACGGATCTAGGGTTAGTGTTAATTAATAAGTTGAAACAGCTTCGTAAGTATATTTTCCATATAAAAATCGAAAGGATCCAATTTTCAAATTTAGAAGTAAAACCTCTTGGAATTGGTAAAACTCTTTCGATTAAAAGTGTATCGCGCAGGAATCAAATCGACCATTTGTATGATTTTTTGATAAAAAGAAATCACAAAAAGGGTATGTTGCTGACGTTTTTTGAAACGATTAAAAATCACCGAAGTAATGTCTAAACCCAATGATTCAAAGAAACGATAAAGAATCCTGGAACAAGGAAATACCACTTTCAGTTGTCTCAATAAATAGATTCTAATTAAGAATCAAAATAGATTCTAAAGACAAAAAAAGGGTGCGTGGTTAGAGATCGCTCAATAAACGAAATACCTAAAGTCTAAAGTAAAGGGCTTCCTTGGGTTATTAGCGAGTTATCCAACTTGAGTTATGAGGATGCGAATACAAATGATTTTATTTTTCGGATAAGAATAAGGAATAATAAAAAGTACTTAACTCATATTTAATTGATTTGATTATTTTATGGATCCATTTGACATTACTAATTAAAAATTTCAAATTCGATCCATAGACATAATTTCGAATTTTCTTGAGCCGTATGAGGAGAAAACCTCTTATACGTTTCTAGGGGGGGTATTATTCATCTACATCTATCCCAATGGGTGGTTTATCGAATCGTTGCAATTGATGCTCGATGCCGAAGAGAAGGAAGAGCTCTTCGGAAAGTGGGCTTTTATGATCCGCTAAAGAATCAAACCTATTTAAATGTTCCTGCTATTCTATATTTCCTTGAAAGGGGCGCTCAACCTACGGGAACTGTTCATGATATTTCGAAGAAGGCGGGAGTTTTTATGGAACTTTGCCTTAATCAACAGATTAAATTCAATTAATGAATAGAACAAAAGAGGGGGGCGGTAGTATATAAAAGGTTATACAAAGTTATATAAGCCCCCTCTTTTGTTCTATTCATACCTATTTATTATTACTACCAAAAAATGTCTACTACTAAAAAATGTCGTCTTCTATAACGACAAAAATTTATTTTTATTTTAGTGATAGAAATTCATTTAATTTAAGACAGATGAAAAAAGATCAAATGAATAACCGAAGTAGTTGGATTTCAAAATCCAAAATATTTACATTATTGCTAATTCAATACTAGTTGGTTTTTAGTCGAAACTTTCACTTTTTTTATGTTATGAACAAATAAATAAAAAAAAACAAATGGGATTTAAGATTTCTTTTTTTTTTTACTTATATGGATTAAGTAAACCCAAGCATTGCGATACTTTGCTACGAATATTGATTCTTACGCTTACATCCTTTTGTATCCATGTTTATTATCCATATATAGTTAGTGCCAATTCAATACAAGTCATTAGTTTTTTCTTTATTTGTATAATTTATATTTTATTATATTAATTCAATATTTCATTTTTTTTTTTATTTTAATTTATGGTTCTCCACATTGTGTTCTTTTCTTAAGATTTACATTCATATTGACAACAGTGTATCAAACAAATATAATCCGATCATGAATAAATGTATCTATTTCCCTCTGTTCCATCTATGGACTTGGTTTTTTTATTTTACTTTATTTAAACGATGGATTCGTCGGATTTGCTGGGATACGAGAAGCCTTTATTTATTTATTATTTAATTTATTTATTTTATTGAAAAAAAAAAAAACGGATAAGATAATAATAGATAAGATACGAACTAAATCCGTGGTAGTACATCAATTTTGACTTAATCCATATCCTTATCTTAATCTAGATTCTTATTTTAGAAGTCAGTGTATTTGCATCTAATATGTTCATTATTTTTTTTATGTTCAGAATCGATTAGCAATATTTTTGCTATTTTACTATTTGGATTTCGGTGTGCAATTAAATCTAATTTTTTATTCCGATTGGATCTACACATTTTTTTTTTGGGGGGGGGGGTTGCTAACTCAACGGTAGAGTACTCGGCTTTTAAGTGCGACTGGCAATTTTTACACATTTGTATGAAGCAACGTCTTCGTCGATACTATCTCTAGAGCTTGTAAGACCGCGACTGATCCTCAAAGGAATGAATGGAAAAAGCAGCATGTCGTATCAATGTGGAATTCTGAGAATATTTTATTCTTAGCGGATCGGTTCAAAACTTTGTTTAAATTCTTGACGAAAAAAAAGAAAATGAAATTTTGGGTTAAGTGAATAAATGGATAGAGCCCTATGGCTCCAATTATAGGTAAACAAAAAAAAAAAAAAGAAACGAGCTTCTGTTCTTAATTTGAACGATTACCCGATCTAATTAAACGTTAAAAATAGATTAGTCCTTGATGCGGGAAATGCTTTTCCCATAAGTGGATCATCGATTTATTTTTAAATCCTAATTATTAGTAGCTATTCTCCATTAGAGTGTGGGGGTAAATGTGTAGAAAAAGCAGTCTATTGATAAAGATAAAAATCCTTTTTTTCCAAAATCAAAAGAGCGATTGGGTTGAACAAATAAAGGATTTCTAACCATCTTGTTATCCTCGAATGAACATAAACCAATTAAATTAGATGGAAAAGGAGAGGCTAAAGAGTCCGTCGATCAGTCTTATCTGGTTCCGGGGTATATATCTATTTATTTCTTACTATAATATCCTGTTTTGACTGTATCGTACTATGTGTCATTTAATAACCCAAAAGAAATCCCTTATCCCCATCTAATTTTAAATGGAGGAATTTCAAGGATATTTAGAACTCGATAGATTTAGGCAACATGACTTCCTATACCCACTTATCTTTCGGGAATATAGTTATGCACTTGCTCATGGTCATGGTTTAAATAGATACATGTTGTTGGAAAATATAGGTTATGATAATAAATCTAGTTTACTGATTGTAAAACGCTTAATTACTACAATGTATCAACAGAATTATTTGATAATTTCTGCTAATGATTCTAAACAAAATCCATTTTTTGGGTACAACAAGAATTTGCATTCTAAAATTCTATCAGAAGGATTTGCAATCATTGTGGAAATTCCATTTTATCTACGATTAATATCTTCTTTAGAAGGGGCGGAAATCGTAAGATTTTACAATTTACGATCCATTCATTCAATATTTCCCTTTTTAGAGGAAAAGTTCCCACATTTAAATTATTCGGCGGATATACTAATACCCTACCCTGCCCATCTGGAAATATTGGTTCAAACCCTTCGTTACCGGGTGAAAGATGCTTCTTATTTGCATTTATTGCGGTTCTTTCTTCATGAGTATTCTAATTGTAACAGTCTTATTATTACAAATAAATCTATTTCCATTTTTTCAAAAAGTAATCTGAGATTCTTTTTATTCCTATATAATTCTTATCTATGTGAATACGAATCCATCTTCCTTTTTCTCCGTAACCAATCTTCTCATTTACGATTAACATCTTCTGGAGTCCTTTTTGAACGGCTCTGTTTATATAGAAAAATAGAACATTTTGCCGAAGTCTTTGCTAATGATTTTCCGGTCATCCCATGCTTTCTCAAGGATCCTTTCATGCATTATGTTAGATATCAAGGAAAATCAATTCTGGCTTCCAAAGACACACCTCTTCTAATGAATAAATGGAAATCTTACCTTGTCAATTTATGGCAATGTCATTTTGATGTATGGTCTCACGCGGCAAGTATCCGTATAAACCAATTATCCAAGCATTCCCTTGATTTTTTGAGTTACTTTTCAAGTGTTCGACGAAATCCTGCAGTGGTGCGGAATCAAATGCTAGAAAATTCATTTCTACTAAATAATGCTCCCAATAAACTCGATACAATAGTTCCAATTATTCCTCTGATTGGATCATTGGCTAAAGCGAAATTTTGTAACGCAGTAGGGCATCCAATTA